AATCTAGATTTACGAATTCTTATAGACTATTCATTGGTAGAATGGAAAGAATTGGAGGAAGAGGAACCCACAGGGAATGAATGGGAAGATCGAAAAGTTGGAAGAAGAAAAGATTTTTTGCGTAGACGCATGGAATTGGCTAAGCATTTTATTCGAACAAATATAGAACCAAAATGGATGGTTTTGTGTCTATTACCAGTTCTTCCTCCTGAGTTGAGACCCATCTATCATATAGATGAGGATAAACTAGTGACCTCAGATATTAATGAAATCTATAGAAGAATTATCTATCGGAATAATACTCTTACAGATCTATTAACAACAAGTATAGCTACGCCAGAAGAATTAATAATATCTCAGGAAAAATTGCTACAAGAAGCCGTGGATGCGCTTCTTGATAATGGAATCTGCGGACAACCAATGAGGGATGATCATAATAGAGTTTACAAGTCGCTTTCAGATGTAATTGAAGGCAAAGAAGGAAGAGTTCGTGAGACCCTGCTTGGTAAACGGGTCGATTATTCAGGGCGGTCCGTGATTGTCGTGGGCCCTTCACTTTCATTACATCGATGTGGATTGCCTCGCGAAATAGCAATAGAACTTTTCCAGGCATTTGTAATTCGTGACCTAATTAGAAAAAATCTTGCTTCGAACATAGGAGTTGCTAAGAGTCAAATTCGAAAAAAAAAACCGATTGTATGGGAAATACTTCAGGAAATTCTGGATGACCATCCTGTATTGCTGAATAGAGCGCCTACTCTGCATAGATTAGGCATACAGGCATTCCTCCCCATTTTAGTGGAAGGGCGCGCTATTTGTTTACATCCATTAGTTTGTAAGGGCTTCAATGCAGACTTTGACGGGGATCAAATGGCTGTTCATGTGCCTTTATCTTTGGAGGCTCAAGCAGAGGCACGTTTACTTATGTTTTCTCATATGAATCTTTTGTCTCCAACTATTGGAGATCCCATTTCGGCACCAACTCAAGATATGCTTAGTGGACTCTATGTCTTAACGAGTGGAAATCGTCGGGGTATTTGTGTAAATAGATATAATCCATGTAATCGTAGAAACTATCAAAATGAAGATAATAACTATAAGTATAAAAAAAAAAAAGAACCCTTTTTTTGTAATCCCTATGATGCAATTGGAGCTTATCGGCAAAAACGAATCAATTTAGGTAGTCCTTTGTGGCTGCGGTGGCGACTAGATCAACGCGTTATTGCTGCAAGAGAAACTCCCATCGAAATTCACTATGAATCTGTAGGGACCTATTATGAGATTTATGGACACTATCTAATAGTACGAAGTATAAAAAAAGAAATTATTTATATATATATTCGAACCACTCTTGGTCATATTTCTCTTTATCGAGAAATAGAAGAAGCCATACAGGGGTTTTGGCAGGGCTGTTGTAATTCTATGCTACCAACGGGAATTCAAGTCTCTCCGGGTTAACTAAGACCATAATTGCAGAATTTCTACGTAAATCAATATCTAGAAAAGGGAGTTTTCCAATCACTGACTCAAGCCCATTGTCAAATTCTACTCAGCGCAATATGGAGGTACTGATGGCAGAACGGCCCACTCAGGTCTTTCACAATAAAGTGATAGACGGAACTGCCATGAAACGACTTATTAGTCGATTTATTGATCACTATGGAATAGGATATACATCACATATCCTGGATCAAGTAAAGACTCTGGGTTTCCGACAAGCTACCGCCGCGTCCATTTCATTAGGAATTGATGATCTTTTAACAATACCTTCTAAAAGATGGCTAGTTCAAGACGCTGAACAACAAAGTTTTATTTTGGAAAAACACCATCATTATGGGAATGTACACGCGGTAGAAAAATTACGTCAATCAATCGAAATATGGTATGCAACAAGTGAATATTTGCGACAAGAAATGAATCCTAATTTTCGGATGACCGAGCCTTTTAATCCAGTCCATATAATGTCTTTTTCGGGAGCCAGAGGAAATGCATCTCAGGTACATCAATTAGTAGGTATGAGAGGATTAATGTCGGATCCTCAAGGGCAAATGATCGATTTACCCATTCAAAGCAATTTGCGCGAGGGACTCTCTTTAACAGAATACATTATTTCTTGCTACGGAGCCCGTAAGGGGGTTGTGGATACCGCTATCCGAACATCAGATGCAGGATATCTCACGCGCAGACTTGTTGAAGTAGTTCAACACATTGTTGTACGTCGAACAGATTGTGGCACCGTTCGCGGTATTTCTGTAAGTCCTCGAAATGGAATGATGGCAGACAGGATTTTTATACAAACATTAATTGGCCGTGTATTAGCGGATGATATATATATAGGTTCGCGATGTATTGCTACTAGAAATCAAGATATTGGGGTTGGACTTGTCAGTAGATTCATAACTTTTAGAGCACAACCAATCTCTATTCGAACCCCCTTTACTTGCAGGAGTACATCTTGGATTTGTCAATTATGTTATGGCCGTAGTCCAGCTCATGACGACCTGGTCGAATTGGGAGAAGCCGTAGGTATTATTGCAGGTCAATCTATTGGAGAACCGGGCACTCAATTAACATTAAGAACTTTTCATACCGGCGGAGTATTCACAGGAGGTACTGCAGAACATGTGCGAGCCCCTTCTAATGGAAAAATAAAATTCAACGAGGATTTGGTTCATCCGACACGTACACGTCATGGACATCCTGCTTTTCTATGTTCTAGAGACTTGTATGTAACTATTGAGAGTGAAGATATTACACACAATGTGTGTATTCCGCCCAAAAGTTTTCTTTTAGTTCAAAACGATCAATATGTAGAATCAGAACAAGTGATTGCTGAGATTCGCACGAAAACATCCACTTTGAATTTGAAAGAGAAGGTTCGAAAACATATTTATTCTGACTCAGAGGGCGAAATGCACTGGAATACTGATGTGTATCATGCACCTGAATTTACATATGGTAATATTCATCTCTTACCAAAAACAAGTCATTTATGGATATTATTAGGGGAACCCTGGAGATACAGTCTAGGCCCCTGTTCGATCCACAAGGATCAAGATCAAATGAGCGCTTATTCTCTTTCTGTCAAGCCCAGATATATTGAAAACCCCTCAGTAATTAATAATAAAGTGAGACACAAATTTTTTAGTTCGTATTTTTCTGGTAAAAATAAAAAGGGAGATAGGATTCCTGATTATTCAGAACTTAATCGAATGACATGTATGGGTCGTTGTAATCTCAGATATCCAGCCATTCTAGACGGCAATTCTTATTTATTGGCAAAGAGGCGAAGAAATAGATTTATCATCCCACTCGAATCGATTCAAGAAGGCGAGAACCAACTAATACCTTCTTCAGGTATCTCAGTGGAAATCCCCAGAAATGGTATTCTCCGTAGAAATAGTATTCTTGCTTATTTCGACGATCCTCGATATATAAGAAAGAGCTCGGGACTTACTAAATATGAGACTAGAGAACTTAATTCAATCGTCAACGAAGAGGATTTTATTGAGTATCTAGGAGTCAAGGTATTTTGGCCAAAATATCAAAAAGAAGTAAATCCATTTTTTTTTATTCCCGTGGAAGTCCACATTTTGGCCGAATCTTCTTCCATAATGGTACGGCACAATAGTATTATTGGGGCAGATACACAAATCACTTTAAATAGAAGAAGTCGGGTAGGCGGATTGGTCCGAGTGAAGAAAAAAGCAGAAAAAACGAAACTGATAATATTTTCCGGAGATATCCATTTTCCTGGAAAGACAAATAAGGCATTCCGATTGATACCACCAGGAGGGGGAAAACCAAATTCCAAAGAATACAAAAAATTGAAAAATTGGCTCTATATCCAACGAATGAAACTTTCCAGGTATGAAAAAAAGTATTTTGTTTTGGTTCAACCTGTAGTCCCATATAAAAAAACGGATGGTATAAATTTAGGAAGACTTTTCCCGCCGGATCTCTTGCAGGAAAGTGATAATCTACAACTTCGAGTTGTCAATTATATCCTTTATTATGACCCAATTCTTGAAATTTGGGACACAAGTATTCAATTAGTTCGGACTTCTTTAGTGTTGAATTGGGACCAAGACAAAAAGATCGAAAAGGCCTGTGCTTCCTTTGTTGAAATAAGGACAAATGGTTTGCTTAGATATTTTCTAAGAATCGACTTAGCGAAGTCACCTATTTCTTATACCCGGAAAAGGAACGATCTGTCGGGTTCAGGATTGATCTCTGAGAATGGATCAGATCGCGCTAATGTCAATCCGTTTTCTTCCATTTATTCCTATTCCAAGGCAAGGATTCAAGAATCCCTTCATCCAAATCAAGGAACTATCCATACATTGTTGAATCGAAATAAGGAGTCTCAATCTTTGATAATTTTGTCATCATCCAATTGTTTTCGAATAGGCCCATTCAACCATGTAAAATCTCCCAATGTGATAAAAGAATCAATCAAAAAGAACCCCCTAATTCCAATTAGGAATTCGTTGGGCCCGTTAGGAACAGGCTTTCCAATTTATAATTTTGATTTATTTTCCCATTTAATAACCCATAATCAGATCTTGGTAACTAACTATTTGCAACTTGACAATTTAAAACAGATTTTTCAAATACTTAAATATTATTTACTGGACGAAAAGGGTCAATTTTATAATCCCTATTCATGCAGTAACCTCATTTTGAATCCATTCCATTTGAATTGGTATTTTGTCCATCATAATTATTGTGAAGAGACATCTACAATCGTTAGTCTTGGGCAGTTTCTTTGTGAAAATGTATGTATAGCCAAAAAAGGACCGCATTTCAAATCGGGTCAAGTTCTAATTGTTCAAGGTGACTCTGTGGTAATACGATCAGCTAAGCCTTATTTGGCTACTCCAGGAGCAACTGTTCATGGACATTATGGGGAAATCCTTTACCAAGGAGATACATTAGTTACATTTATATATGAAAAATCAAGATCTGGTGATATAACGCAAGGTCTTCCAAAAGTGGAA